AGACTTTATTAAAAATTATATTCAAAAGAATATGAAAATATCCTCCGGCGCCGAGGGAATTGCGCATATTGAGATTCAAAAAAGAATCGATTTGATCCAGGTCATAATCTTTATGGGATTCCCAAAATTATTAATAGAAAGTAGACCGCGAGGGGTCGAAGAATTACAAATGAATCTACAAAAAAAATTTCATTATGTGAATCGAAAACTTAACATTGCTATCACAAGAATTGCAAAACCTTACGGGAACCCTAATATTCTTGCAGAATTTATAGCCGGACAATTAAAAAATAGAGTTTCATTTCGAAAAGCAATGAAAAAGGCTATTGAATTAACTGAACAAGCGGATACAAAAGGAATTCAAGTACAAATTGCAGGGCGTATCGACGGAAAAGAAATTGCCCGTGTCGAATGGATCAGAGAGGGCAGGGTTCCCCTACAAACCATTCGAGCTAAAATAAATTATTGTTCCTATACAGTTCGGACTATCTATGGGGTTTTGGGCATCAAAATTTGGATTTTTATAGACAAGGAAGAGGAATAAGAAAACTTTCATTGTTTTTTCCTTCTATCTATTGATAGAAGGAAAAAGGGAGAAACTCGTTCATTCTTTTTCCTACCAATCAAACTAATTCTTAATTCTATAGGGTTGAATAAAAATTCAATTGACCTTTTGATATAATTGCTATGCTTAGTGTGTGACTCGTTGGTTTTTTTTTAGGGTTAGGGTTACAAAAGACCGACCCGATAGTATGAAAACCAATTCATCACTTCATATTATCTGGATCTAAAGAACCAGTCAAGATATGTTAAATAAGTCATATCTTTGTAGCAACTGAAATAATTAAACTTTTTTAAAGCAAAATTACAGAAGAAAGGTGTGGATAAATGGAAGGATGAGAGAAAGAGAGAAAAAGAATATCAATGATATAGAATTCTAATATGGAAGGTCTGTGGGTTATCTCATAAAAGACAATGTAATAAAGCATCAATACTAATTGATTCATACATAATGAAATTTTCAAGGAATTTCTGATAGAAGAGAAGAAAAAACTCAAGAGCTCCGAGTCAATAAAGACTAAGAAGGTTGACTCAAGAATAAATTGGATTATGAGCTCCGTTGTAGAATTCTGACCTAATCATTTAGTACGAAGTGGTGGAAACGAAGGAACCTGTGAATGCAAAAGATTTTATTAAACAAATGAATCTTAATAATTCACTAGTTAGGATGGCGAAATGAACCGGAAATTAATTCATCTATTCGGAAAAGTGACGAACAAGTGCTAGGACTGAAATAGAGATTGCAAGAGTCAATATTCGCCCGCGAAAACTTTCTTTTTTTGAATTGGTAAACTCGGATAAAGGACAAAAGACAATAAAGATTTATTAGGACGTTAGAAAAAAATAAAATCTTTTCTAAAAATGTTCTAATAGCTATTCAAATTAATTGAAATTCAATTTTGAATCCTTTTACTCGCGAGGAGCTGGATGAGAAGAAACTCTCACGTCCAGCTCTGTAGTAGAGATGAAATTCCGAAACAACCATCAACTATAACCCCAAAAGAACTAAATTCCGTAAACAACATAGAGGAAGAATGAAGGGAATATCTTATCGAGGTAATCATATTTGTTTCGGTAAATATGCTCTTCAAGCACTTGAACCCGCTTGGATCACATCGAGACAAATCGAAGCAGGTCGCCGAGCAATGACACGAAATGCACGCCGTGGTGGAAAAATATGGGTCCGGCTCTTTCCAGATAAACCAGTTACAGTAAGACCTGCTGAAACACGTATGGGCTCAGGGAAAGGATCCCCTGAATATTGGGTAGCTGTTGTTAAACCGGGGCGAATACTATATGAAATGGGTGGAGTAACCGAAAATATAGCTAAAAGGGCTATTTTAATAGCAGCATCCAAAATGCCTATACGAACTCAATTTATTATTTCGGGATAAAAATATAGAACCGACAGAAATGAGTCTTGGGGATGAAACAAAATCGCAGGTTTCTTTTTTTAGACTTAGACAAACAATATTTCTTTTATTTTTTTTCATCCTTTGCATTGGAAGAATAGACTCAAAAATTTATATGATTCAACCTCAGACCTATTTAAATGTAGCGGATAACAGCGGGGCTCGAAAATTGATGTGTATTCGAATCATAGGAGCTAGTAATCGCCGATATGCTCATATTGGTGACGTTATTGTTGCTGTGATCAAAGAAGCAGTACCAAATATGCCCCTAGAAAAATCAGAAGTAGTCAGAGCTGTAATTGTTCGTACCTGTAAAGAACTTAAACGTGACAGCGGTATGATAATACGATATGATGACAATGCTGCAGTTGTAATTGATCAAGAAGGAAACCCAAAAGGAACTCGCATTTTTGGGGCAATCCCCCGCGAATTGAGACAATTAAATTTTACTAAAATAGTTTCATTAGCTCCCGAAGTATTATAGAAGTATTATAAAATAAAAAGAGATCTGATATTTTTGGGGTATTTGAAAAGAAATAGTTTAAGAACTAGATTAATTCGTAGCTTGTGTTTCGCGTATATACCTTAAAATTTTTATATTCATAAACCAATAAAAAAACATGTTAATTATATCCAATTTTGAGACACCAAAAGTTTGAGTTCATCATGGGTAGAGACACTATTGCTGAGATAATAACCTCTATACGAAATGCTGATATGGATAGAAAAAGAGTTGTTCGCATAGCATCTACTAATATTACCGAAAATATTGTTAAAATACTTTTCCGAGAAGGTTTTATCGAAAACGTCAGAAAACATCGAGAAAAAAACCAAAATTTTTTAGTTTTAACCCTGCGACATAGCAGGAATAGGAAAAGACCCTATAGGAATTTGTTAAATTTAAAACGGATCAGCCGACCCGGTCTACGAATTTATTCTAACTCTCAACGAATTCCTAGAATTTTAGGTGGGATAGGGATTGTAATTCTTTCTACTTCTCGGGGTATAATGACAGATCGGGAGGCTCGACTAGAAGGAATCGGCGGAGAAATTTTATGTTATATATGGTAATCCATTTAATATCCAAATGAAATCCGAAACCTCTTCCTATTTGTAAAAAAAAAAAAGATAAGGGGGTGAGTTGTCTAATATCGTTTCTCCTCCATTAGTTGATACCTCAAGGGGGCTTTACCTGGAATGAAAGAACAAAAATGGATTCATGAAGGTTTAATTACTGAATCGCTTCCCAATGGCATGTTCCGGGTTCGTTTAGATAATGAGGATCTGATTCTAGGTTATGTTTCGGGAAAGATCCGGCGTAGTTTTATACGGATACTTCCCGGAGATAAAGTCAAAATTGAAGTAAGTCGTTATGATTCAACCAGAGGACGTATAATTTATCGACTCCGAAACAAAGATTTGAAGGATTAGGTGATTTTTATTCAATACGATTCAAGATAAAAAATTCCAAGAAACCTATTTTCTATCGAGAAGTAGATTCAGAATTAAGATAAGGAATGACAAATATGAAAATAAGAGCTTCCGTTCGTAAAATTTGTGAAAAATGTCGACTAATCCGTAGACGGGGTCGCATTAGAGTAATTTGTGCCAATCCGAGACATAAACAAAGACAAGGATAAAGGGATAATCAGACTCACTAAAGAGCTCAGCGTACAAATACAAATAAAGAATCTGTTTTGACATGAAATGGATATATCCATATATTTCTGACTCATATTTATGAGATGATACAATATGGCAAAAGGTATACCGAGAACTGGTTTACGTAGAAATGTACGTATTGGTGCACGTAAAAGTGCACGTAAAATACCAAAGGGAGTTATTCATGTTCAAGCAAGTTTCAATAATACCATTGTTACAGTTACAGATGTACGAGGTCGGGTGGTTTCCTGGTCCTCGGCCGGTACTTGTGGATTCAAGGGTACAAGAAGAGGGACACCCTTTGCCGCTCAAACTGCAGCATCAGTTGCTATTCGTACAGTAGTAGATCAAGGTATGCAACGAGCAGAAGTCATGATAAAAGGTCCCGGTCTCGGAAGAGACGCCGCATTACGAGCTATTCGTAGAAGTGGTATACTATTAACTTTTGTACGGGATGTAACCCCTATGCCACATAATGGCTGTAGACCTCCGAAAAAAAGACGTGTATAGAAATAAACAGTGAAGAAATTTCAAGAGAAACAAGAGAAATAAATAATTCAATCAAAAAAAATATTATTACTATGGTTCGAGAGAAAGTAACAGTATCTACTCGGACACTACAGTGGAAGTGTGTTGAATCAAGAACAGACAGTAAACGCCTTTATTATGGTCGATTTATTCTGTCTCCACTTATGAAAGGACAAGCCGACACAATAGGCATTGCGATGCGAAGAGCTTTGCTTGGAGAAATAGAAGGAACATGTATCACACGTGTAAAATCTGAGAACGTCTCCCACGAATATTCTACTATAACGGGTATTCAAGAATCGGCCCACGAAATTATAATGAATTTGAAAGAAATTGTATTGAGAAGTAATCTATATGGAACTTGTGACGCGTCTATTTGTGTTAGAGGTCCTGGATATGTAACTGCTCGAGATATCATCTTACCACCTTATGTAGAAATTGTCGACAATACACAACATATAGCTAGCTTGACAGAACCAATAAATTTACGTATTGGATTAGAAATTGAAAGAAATCGCGGATATCTTATAAAGATGCCACATAACTTTCAAGATGGAAGTTATCCTGTAGATGCTGTATTCATGCCTGTTCGAAACGTGAATCATAGTATTCATTCCTATGGAAATGGGAATGAAAAACAAGAGATACTCTTTCTCGAAATATGGACAAATGGCAGTTTAACTCCGAAAGAAGCACTTCATGAAGCCTCCCGGAATTTGATTGATTTATTTATTCCCTTTTTATATAAGGAAGAAGAAAACTTACTTTTAGAGGACAACCAACATATGGTTCCTTTATCCCCCTTTACTTTTCACAATAAATTAGATAAAGTCGGAA